GCTCACGTAGCCTAATTTAAAGCGTAACACTGAAGATGTTAAGATGGGCCCTAGAAAGCTCCGCGAGCACAAAGGTTTGGTCCTGACTTTACTATCAGCTTTGGCTAGATTTACACATGCAAGTATCCGCCTCCCTGTGAGAATGCCCATACTCCTCTTTCTGAGGATAAGGAGCTGGTATCAGGCACACAGCTTAAAACGTAGCCCACGACACCTTGCTTAGGCCACACCCCCAAGGGAACCCAGCAGTGATAAACCTTAAGCAATAAGTGAAAACTTGACTTAGTTAAAGCCAAAAGAGCCGGTAAAACTCGTGCCAGCCACCGCGGTTATACGAGAGGCTCAAGTTGACAGATAGCGGCGTAAAGAGTGGTTAAGGAACATATTTAACTAAAGCGGAAAGCCCTCAATGCTGTTATACGCCTCCGAGGAGACTGAACCACAACTACGAAAGTGGCTTTATTTAACCTGACCCCACGAAAGCTAAGAAACAAACTGGGATTAGATACCCCACTATGCTTAGTCCTAAACATTGATTATTTTTCACATCAATACATCCGCCCGGGGATTACGAACATTAGTTTAAAACCCAAAGGACTTGGCGGTGCTTAACAACCCCCTAGAGGAGCCTGTTCTAGAACCGATAATCCCCGTTCAACCTCACCCTCCCTTGTTTCTCCCGCCTATATACCACCGTCGTCAGCTTACCCTGTGAAGGATTTATAGTGAGCACAACTGGCAAAGCCCAGAACGTCAGGTCGAGGTGTAGTGCATGAGAGGGGAAGAAATGGGCTACATTCGCTGCCCCAGCGAACACGAATGATGCATTGAAACATGCAGCTGAAGGTGGATTTAGCAGTAAGTAGGAAGCAGAGAGTCCCACTGAAACCGGCTCTTAAGCGTGCACACACCGCCCGTCACCCTCCCCAAGCCCCTGGACCTAAACTTCCCATCAAACCACAACAAACGCGAAGGTGAGGAAAGTCGTAACATGGTAAGCGTACCGGAAGGTGCGCTTGGTAAAATCAGGACGTAGCTAAGACAGAAAAGCACCTCCCTTACACCGAGAAGTCACCCGTGCAAATCGGGTCGCCCTGACGCCCATAAGCTAGCCCCACCAACCAACTTCACCAAACAAATATAACCAAACCCAAAAACACTAGATTTTCTTGAAACAAAGCATTTTACCCCCTGAGTACGGGCGACAGAAAAGGACCTACGGGCGCAATAGAAAAAGTACCGCAAGGGAAAGCTGAAAGAGAAATGAAACAAACCAGTAAAGCCAAGAAAAGCAGAGATACCCCCTCGTACCTTTTGCATCATGATTTAGCCAGCACCTCCAAGCAAAGAGAACTTTAGTTTGAGACCCCGAAACTGCAGTGAGCTACTCCAAGACAGCCTGTTTACAGGGCAAACCCGTCTCTGTGGCAAAAGAGTGGGAAGAACTTTGAGTAGGGGTGACAGACCTACCGAACCCAGTTATAGCTGGTTGCCCGAGAATTGGATAGAAGTTCAGCCTCGTGGATTCTCCCTTCATATAGCCTTACAACACTAAATGATAAAAAGAAGCTACGAGAGTTAGTCAAAGGGGGTACAGCTCCTTTGAACCAAGATACAACTTTTTAAGAAGGATAAAGATCATAATCACTAAGGCAAAATGTTTGGGTGGGCCTAAGAGCAGCCATCCCAACAGAAAGCGTTAAAGCTCGAACATACCTGATTTCCCCATATCCCGATATTCTAATCTTAATCCTCTAATATTACCGGGCCTCCCCATACACCTCCTATGGGGGCGACCCTGCTAAAATGAGTAATAAGAGAACTACCCTCTCTCCCAGCACATGTGTAACTCGGAACGGACCCCCCACCGAACATTAACGGCCCCAAGTCAAGAGGGCACTGGACAGACACACAAACAAGCTAGAAGACCGTCCTTAATACACCGTTAACCCTACACTGGCGTGCCCCCAGGAAAGACTAAAAGAAAAAGAAGGAACTCGGCAAAAAAGAAACTAAAGCCTCGCCTGTTTACCAAAAACATCGCCTCTTGCAAAACTAAAGAATAAGAGGTCCCGCCTGCCCGGTGACACTAGTTTAACGGCCGCGGTACTCTAACCGTGCGAAGGTAGCGTAATCACTTGTCTTTTAAATGAAGACCTGTATGAATGGCATAACGAGGGCTTAACTGTCTCCTTTTTCCAGTCAATGAAATTGATCTCCCCGTGCAGAAGCGGGGCTAATAACATAAGACGAGAAGACCCTATGGAGCTTTAGATACTAAGACAGATCAAGTTAAACACCCCACAACAAAGGACTAAACCTATTGACCCCCTGTCCTAATATCTTCGGTTGGGGCGACCATGGGAGAACACAGAACCCCCATGTGGAACAGGAGGACAATCCCACATTTTTCTTCCCCTTCCTCCCACAAGCAAGAGCTACAGCTCTAACTAACAGAATTTCTGACCTTAACACGATCCGGCTCACGCCGATCAACGGACCAAGTTACCCTAGGGATAACAGCGCAATCCCCTTTTAGAGGCCATATCGACAAGGGGGTTTACGACCTCGATGTTGGATCAGGACATCCTAATGGTGCAGCCGCTATTAAGGGTTCGTTTGTTCAACGATTAAAGTCCTACGTGATCTGAGTTCAGACCGGAGTAATCCAGGTCAGTTTCTATCTATGAAGTTAACCTTTTCTAGTACGAAAGGACCGAAAAGGAGAGGCCCATGCCCCAAGTACGCCTCCCCCTTACCTAATGAAATCATCTAAACTAGGCAAAAGGGTGCACCCCCTTTTGCCTAGAACATGGCATGTTGGAGTGGCAGAGCCCGGTATATTGCAAAAGGCCTAAGCCCTTTGAACAGAGGTTCAAGTCCTCTCCCCAACTATGATCACAACACTTATCACCCACCTACTAAACCCACTAGCCTTCATCGTCCCCGTACTCCTTGCTGTTGCATTCCTAACCCTCATTGAACGAAAAGTCTTAGGCTACATACAACTACGAAAGGGCCCTAACGTTGTCGGCCCCTACGGCCTCCTTCAACCCATCGCTGATGGAGTAAAACTATTCATTAAAGAGCCCGTCCGACCCTCTACATCTTCACCAGTTCTTTTCCTCCTCGCACCCATACTAGCCCTTACATTAGCACTCACACTATGAGCCCCCATACCCCTCCCCTATCCAGTCGCTGATCTGAACCTAGGGATCCTGTTTATCCTCGCCCTCTCAAGCCTCGCTGTATACTCTATTCTAGGCTCAGGCTGAGCATCAAATTCAAAATACGCCCTAGTGGGCGCCCTCCGAGCCGTAGCCCAAACCATCTCATACGAAGTTAGCCTAGGCTTAATTCTCCTAAATATTATTATTTTTACGGGAGGCTTCACCCTACAAACCTTTAACACCGCTCAAGAAAGCATCTGACTCGTAATACCAGCCTGACCTCTCGCAGCTATATGATATATCTCAACCCTCGCTGAAACGAACCGAGCCCCCTTTGATCTCACAGAAGGAGAATCAGAACTTGTCTCTGGGTTCAATGTAGAATATGCAGGCGGCCCATTCGCCCTCTTTTTCCTGGCCGAGTACGCCAATATTCTCCTCATGAACACACTCTCAGCAACTCTCTTCCTAGGAGCATCACACATCCCGACCATTCCTGAACTCACGGCCATAAACTTAATGACCAAAGCAGCCCTTCTCTCAATTGTCTTCCTTTGAGTCCGAGCATCTTACCCCCGCTTCCGATACGACCAACTCATGCATCTAATTTGGAAAAACTTTCTTCCTCTCACCCTTGCCCTTGTAATCTGGCACCTCGCCCTCCCCGTTGCATTCGCAGGCCTCCCTCCTCAACTCTAGCCCTAAGGAGCTGTGCCTGAAGCAAAGGGCCACTTTGATAGAGTGAACTATGGGGGTTAAAGTCCCCCCAACTCCTTTTAGAAAGAAGGGATTTGAACCCTACCTGAAGAGATCAAAACTCTTAGTGCTTCCACTACACCACTTCCTAGCAGAGTCAGCTAACTAAGCTCTTGGGCCCATACCCCAAATATGTAGGTTAAAATCCTTCCTCTGCTAATGAACCCTTACATTCTAGCCGTCCTACTATTTGGTTTAGGTCTAGGGACTACAATTACATTCGCAAGCTCCCACTGACTGCTTGCCTGAATAGGCCTAGAAATCAACACCCTAGCCATCATCCCACTAATAGCCCAACACCACCACCCCCGAGCCGTTGAAGCCACAACAAAGTACTTCCTCACACAGGCCACAGCAGCCGCTATACTCCTATTCGCCAGCACAACCAATGCCTGACTTACAGGACAATGGGACATCCAACAAATAACCCACCCACTACCAGTTACAATAATCACCCTTGCCCTTGCCCTCAAAATCGGACTTGCTCCCATGCACTCATGGCTTCCTGAAGTCCTACAAGGTCTAGATCTCACTACAGGACTCATCCTGTCCACATGACAAAAACTTGCCCCCTTCGCCCTGTTCCTCCAACTGCAACCCAACAACCCCTCTCTCCTCATCATACTGGGCCTTGCCTCCACCCTCATTGGAGGCTGAGGGGGCCTAAACCAGACCCAACTCCGAAAAATCCTCGCCTACTCCTCGATCGCCCATCTAGGCTGAATAACTCTTATTATCCAGTTCTCGCCCTCCCTAACCCTTCTAACCTTGCTCACCTACTTTGTTATGACCTTTTCCACCTTCCTAGTATTTAAACTTAATAAAGCAACAAACGTAAACTCCCTAGCAATTTCATGAACCAAAACCCCCATCACCACCTCTCTAGCCCCCCTTATCCTCCTGTCACTAGGGGGCCTTCCCCCATTAACAGGCTTTATGCCAAAATGACTCATCCTTCAAGAACTAACTAAGCAAGACCTTCCCCTCCTGGCCACTTTCGCTGCACTAACCGCCCTTCTAAGCCTATATTTCTACCTCCGCCTATCCTACGCAATAACCCTAACGATATTCCCCAACAACCTCACAGGAACCGCCCCTTGACGTTTCTACACACCTCAACTTAACCTACCACTAGCCCTTTCCACCTGTGCCACCATCTTGCTCCTCCCTCTCACCCCTGCCATCACAGCCCTCTTCACCCTCTAGGGACTTAGGATAGCACCAGACCAAGGGCCTTCAAAGCCCTAAGCGGGAGTGAAAATCTCCCAGTCCCTGATAAGACTTGCGGGACACTAACCCACATCTTCTGCATGCAAAACAGACACTTTAATTAAGCTAAAGCCTTTCTAGACAGGCAGGCCTCGATCCTACAAAGTCTTAGTTAACAGCTAAGCGCCCAAACCAGCGAGCATCTATCTACTTTCCCCCGCCTAGCCGTAGCATAATAGGCGGGGGAAAGCCCCGGCAGGTAATTAGCCTGCGTCTTAAGATTTGCAATCTTATATGTTAGTACACCTCGGAGCTTGGTAAGAAGAGGATTCAAACCTCTGTCTATGGGGCTACAATCCACCGCTTAAAACTCAGCCATCCTACCTGTGGCAATCACACGCTGATTTTTCTCAACCAATCACAAAGACATCGGCACCCTATATCTGGTATTTGGTGCTTGAGCTGGAATAGTCGGTACAGCCCTAAGCCTACTTATTCGAGCAGAACTAAGTCAACCTGGCGCTCTCTTAGGAGATGACCAAATCTACAACGTAATTGTTACGGCCCACGCGTTTGTAATAATTTTCTTTATAGTAATGCCAATCATGATTGGAGGATTTGGAAACTGACTCATTCCTCTAATGATCGGAGCCCCTGACATGGCATTCCCTCGGATGAACAACATGAGCTTCTGGCTCCTTCCCCCTTCCTTCCTCCTACTTCTGGCCTCGTCAGGGGTTGAAGCCGGAGCTGGGACGGGTTGGACCGTTTACCCACCCCTAGCGGGCAATCTCGCCCACGCTGGAGCATCCGTAGACCTAACCATTTTCTCCCTTCATTTGGCAGGTGTTTCATCCATCCTGGGGGCCATCAACTTCATCACAACTATCATTAACATGAAACCTCCAGCAGTCTCAATATACCAAATCCCATTGTTTGTTTGAGCTGTCCTAATCACAGCCGTCCTACTCCTTCTATCTCTCCCAGTGTTAGCTGCCGGCATCACAATACTCCTGACCGATCGAAACTTAAACACAGCCTTCTTCGACCCTGCAGGCGGTGGAGACCCAATTCTTTACCAACACCTATTCTGATTCTTTGGTCACCCGGAAGTATACATCCTGATCCTCCCTGGTTTCGGAATAATCTCCCATATTGTTGCCTATTATTCAGGTAAAAAAGAACCTTTCGGCTATATAGGCATGGTCTGAGCCATGATGGCCATCGGTCTCCTGGGATTCATCGTATGGGCCCATCACATATTTACAGTTGGAATAGATGTTGACACACGCGCCTACTTTACATCCGCTACAATAATCATTGCCATCCCAACCGGAGTCAAAGTCTTCAGCTGACTAGCGACCCTGCACGGAGGAAATATCAAATGAGAAACCCCCATGCTGTGAGCACTCGGATTTATTTTCCTGTTTACAGTCGGAGGGCTAACAGGCATTGTCCTAGCAAACTCATCCCTAGACATTGTCCTTCACGATACATACTATGTAGTAGCCCATTTCCACTACGTCCTCTCAATAGGAGCTGTATTTGCAATCGTTGCAGGCTTTGTTCACTGATTCCCCCTTTTCACAGGCTACACTCTTCATGACACATGAACCAAAGTACACTTTGGTGTCATGTTCGCAGGGGTGAACCTAACCTTCTTCCCTCAACACTTCCTGGGCCTAGCCGGAATGCCTCGACGGTACTCAGACTACCCTGACGCCTATACCCTATGAAACACAGTCTCTTCAATCGGGTCTCTAGTATCATTAGTTGCAGTCATTATATTCTTATTTATTATCTGAGAAGCATTTGCCGCAAAACGTGAAGTTCTCGCTGTAGAACTAACAGAAACTAATGTAGAGTGACTCCACGGCTGCCCACCCCCATACCACACATTCGAGGAACCAGCTTTCGTACAAATCCGATCAAACTAACGAGAAAGGGAGGAGTTGAACCCCCATCAATTGGTTTCAAGCCAACCACATAACCGCTCTGCCACTTTCTTTATGAGACACTAGTAAAATGCCATTACATTGCCTTGTCGAGGCAAAATTGCGGGTTAAACCCCCGCGTGTCTTAGACACTAATGGCCCATCCCTCCCAACTTGGTTTCCAAGACGCAGCTTCACCTCTAATAGAAGAACTCCTACACTTCCACGACCACGCCCTTATGATCGTCTTTTTGATTAGCACACTAGTACTTTACATTATTTTAGCCATAGTGACTGCCAAATTCACGGACAAACTAATCTTAGATTCCCAAGAAATCGAAATCATTTGAACCGTCCTACCAGCCATCATCCTCATTCTCATTGCCCTCCCATCCCTCCGAATCCTTTATTTAATAGACGAAATCAACGATCCCCATCTGACAATTAAAGCCATAGGACATCAATGATACTGAAGCTATGAGTACACAGATTACGAAGATCTTGGGTTCGACTCTTATATGGTTCCCACACAAGATCTGGCCCCTGGTCAGTTCCGCCTCCTAGAAGCCGACCATCGTATGGTCATTCCAGTGGACTCCCCCATCCGAGTCCTAATCTCCGCCGAAGACGTCCTCCACTCATGAGCTGTCCCCGCACTAGGTGTCAAAGTCGATGCAGTCCCTGGACGACTAAACCAAACCACTTTTATTGTTAACCGCCCTGGAGTCTACTACGGTCAATGCTCTGAAATCTGCGGAGCCAACCACAGCTTTATACCTATTGTAGTAGAAGCCGTCCCGCTAGAACACTTTGAAAACTGAACCTCATCAATAATCGAAGACGCCTCGCTAAGAAGCTAAACCGGTCCAAAGCGTTAGCCTTTTAAGCTAGAGATTGGTGACTACCAACCACCCTTAGCGACATGCCCCAACTTAACCCCGCGCCCTGGTTCGCAATCTTAACCTTCTCATGATTAATCTTCCTTGCTGTCATTCCCCCAAAAGTGATAGCCCACACATTCCCTAATGAACCCGCCCCTCAAAGCGCAATTAAACCTAAAACAGAACCCTGAACTTGACCATGATAGCAAGCTTCTTCGACCAGTTTATATCACCAGTCTACCTGGGTATTCCACTTATTGCCCTCGCACTAACTCTCCCATGAATCCTCTACCCAACCCCCTCAACACGGTGATTAAACAACCGCTTACTAACCCTTCAAGGATGGTTTATCAACCGATTCACCCAACAATTGCTACTCCCCCTAAACCTAGGAGGCCACAAATGGGCACTCTTATTCACCTCTTTAATAATCTTCCTCATCTCCCTTAACATGCTAGGCCTGCTCCCCTACACATTCACCCCTACAACCCAACTCTCTTTGAACATGGGCCTTGCAGTCCCCCTTTGACTCGCTACAGTTATTATCGGGATACGAAACCAGCCTACCCACGCCCTCGGCCACCTTCTTCCAGAAGGAACTCCCACCCTTTTAATTCCCGTTTTGATTATTATCGAAACAATTAGCCTGTTCATTCGCCCACTTGCCCTTGGCGTCCGACTCACAGCCAACCTAACAGCCGGCCATCTTCTCATCCAACTCATCGCCACAGCCGCATTCGTTCTCCTTCCTCTAATACCAACTGTAGCAATTTTAACAACTATCCTTCTATTCCTCCTAACCCTTCTAGAAGTAGCAGTTGCAATAATTCAAGCCTACGTATTTGTTCTTCTATTAAGCCTCTACCTACAAGAAAACGTCTAATGGCCCATCAAGCACACCCTTATCATATAGTCGACCCCAGCCCTTGACCCCTAACAGGCGCCGTCGGTGCCCTACTAATAACATCAGGCCTAGCAATCTGATTCCACTTCCACTCTACCCTCCTAATAACCCTAGGCCTTGTCCTAGTCACCCTAACCACAGCCCAATGATGACGGGACGTGGTACGAGAAGGAACATTCCAAGGCCACCACACCCCTCCCGTTCAAAAAGGCCTCCGATACGGAATAATCCTCTTCATTACCTCTGAAGTTCTCTTCTTCTTAGGGTTTTTCTGAGCCTTCTACCACGCAAGCCTCGCCCCCACACCAGAACTCGGAGGATGCTGACCCCCAACAGGAATCACAGCCCTCGACCCATTCGAAGTCCCCCTACTCAACACAGCCGTCCTTCTAGCCTCAGGGGTTACCGTCACCTGAGCTCATCACAGCATTATAGAAGGAAAACGAAAACAAGCAATTCAATCCCTTGCCCTAACTATTCTCCTAGGAGGCTACTTCACATGTCTCCAAGCTATGGAATATTATGAAGCTCCATTCACAATTGCAGACGGAGTCTATGGCTCCACATTCTTTGTCGCAACTGGCTTCCATGGCCTTCACGTTATCATTGGCTCGACCTTCCTAGCTGTCTGCTTCCTGCGCCAAGTCCGTCACCACTTTACATCTGACCACCACTTTGGGTTCGAAGCAGCCGCTTGGTACTGACACTTCGTAGACGTCGTATGACTCTTCCTTTACGTCTCAATCTATTGATGAGGCTCATAATCTTTCTAGTATCAAGTAGTATAAGTGACTTCCAATCACCCGGTCTTGGTTAAAATCCAAGGAAAGATAATGAATCTAGTCACCACCGTTATTGCAATCGCAGCAATCCTGTCAGTCATCCTCGCTATTGTCTCCTTCTGACTCCCTCAAATAAACCCCGACCACGAAAAGCTCTCCCCTTATGAGTGCGGTTTCGACCCCCTAGGGTCCGCCCGACTACCCTTTTCACTCCGTTTCTTTCTAGTTGCAATCCTGTTCCTCCTATTCGACCTAGAAATTGCCCTCCTCCTACCCCTCCCATGAGGAGACCAGCTAGATACGCCAGTACTAACCTTTCTTTGAGCCTCCCTTGTCCTAGCCCTCCTCACACTAGGCCTAATTTATGAGTGAATTCAAGGAGGCCTAGAATGAGCTGAATAGGTGATTAGTCTAATTAAAATACTTGATTTCGGCTCAAAAGCTTGTGGTTAAAGTCCGCAATCCCCTACATGACTCCAGTTCACTTTGCCTTTTCATCCACATTTATGCTAGGACTAGCAGGCCTAGCGTTTCACCGCTACCACCTCCTCTCAGCCCTCCTCTGCTTAGAAGGAATAATGCTCTCCCTTTTTGTAGCCCTCTCACTCTGGGCCCTCCAACTAGACTCTACAAGTTTTTCGACCTCTCCCATACTCCTCTTAGCCTTCTCAGCATGCGAAGCAAGCGCAGGCCTGGCCCTCCTAGTCGCCACCGCCCGAACCCACGGCACAGACCGACTGCAAAGCCTTAACCTACTACAATGCTAAAAATCCTTATCCCCACCCTAATACTAGTACCAACCACCTGACTCACCCCTGCCAAATGACTCTGGCCAACCACCCTCGCCCACAGTTTTATCATCGCCCTGGCCAGCCTAACCTGACTAAAAAACCTCTCTGAAACAGGGTGGTCCTGCCTAAGCACTTACATAGCAATTGACGCTCTTTCTACCCCCCTCTTAGCCCTCACTTGCTGGCTCCTTCCCCTTATGATCCTTGCAAGTCAAAACCACACCTCTTCGGAGCCAATCAATCGCCAGCGAATATACATCACCCTCCTGACTTCCCTTCAATTCTTCCTTATTCTGGCTTTCGGCGCAACAGAAATTATTATGTTCTATGTCATGTTCGAAGCTACCCTCATCCCCACTCTTATTATTATCACCCGCTGAGGCAACCAGACCGAGCGCCTCAACGCCGGCACCTACTTCCTCTTCTACACCCTCGCAGGTTCCCTCCCCCTTCTCGTTGCCCTTCTCCATAACACAGGTTCACTCTCTCTCCTCTCTCTCCTTACTCTCCCCTACTCAAACCCAATGCCCCTCTCTTCCTACGCCGACAAACTATGGTGAGCAGGCTGTCTCCTTGCATTCCTAGTCAAAATACCCCTCTACGGTGTTCACCTCTGACTCCCGAAAGCGCACGTAGAGGCCCCTATCGCGGGCTCAATAGTTCTTGCAGCCGTCCTTCTGAAACTTGGGGGCTATGGAATGATACGAATAATGACCATGCTAGAACCCCTGACTAAGGAACTCAGCTATCCCTTTATTATCTTTGCCCTCTGAGGAGTAATCATAACGGGCTCAATTTGTTTACGCCAAACAGACCTAAAATCCCTTATCGCTTACTCATCAGTAAGCCACATGGGCCTCGTTGCAGGAGGAATCCTCATCCAAACACCCTGAGGTTTCACAGGAGCACTCATTCTAATAATCGCCCATGGTCTCACATCCTCTGCCCTTTTCTGCTTAGCAAACACCAACTACGAACGGACGCACAGCCGGACTATACTGCTTGCTCGAGGCCTCCAAATAGTCTTGCCCCTAATAGCAACTTGATGGTTCATTGCCAGTCTAGCCAATCTTGCTCTCCCCCCGCTACCCAACCTCATGGGGGAGTTAATGATCATTACATCCCTTTTCAACTGGTCATGATGAACACTCGCCCTAACCGGAACCGGAACCCTAATTACAGCCGGCTATTCCCTCTACATATTCCTAATAACTCAACGTGGTCCCCTGCCAGCACATATCACTGCTCTCGAACCTTCACACTCCCGAGAACACCTATTAATTCTCCTCCACCTTCTCCCCTTGATTCTTCTCATCCTCAAACCAGAACTAATTTGAGGTTGAACCGCCTGTAGATGTAGTTTAATCTTAAAACGCTAGATTGTGATTCTAGAAACTGGAGGTTAAACCCCTCTCATCTACCGAGAGAGGCCTGCGGCAACAAAAACTGCTAATTTCTGTCCCCTTGGTTAAATTCCAAGGCTCACTCGCCTCGCTCCTAAAGGATAACAGCTAATCCGTTGGTCTTAGGAACCAAAAACTCTTGGTGCAAATCCAAGTAGCAGCTATGCACCCTACTTCGCTTATAATGACATCAAGCCTTATCATTATCTTTACACTCCTGGCCTACCCAATTTTCACCACTCTCAGCCCCCGCCCACAACGCCCCGAATGAGCGCTATCCCATGTAAAAACAGCAGTCAAACTTGCCTTCTTAGTTAGCCTTCTCCCCCTCTCCATTTACCTCAATCAAGGGCTAGAGACAATCATCACAAACTGAAACTGAATAAACACCCTTACCTTTGATATTAACATCAGCTTCAAATTCGACCACTATTCCATTATCTTTACCCCAATCGCCCTTTATGTTACATGATCAATTTTAGAATTCGCATCCTGATACATACATTCAGACCCCTACATGAATCGATTTTTCAAATACCTCCTTATCTTCCTAATTGCTATGATTATTCTTGTAACTGCCAACAATATATTCCAAATCTTCATTGGCTGAGAAGGCGTAGGCATCATATCCTTCCTCCTAATCGGGTGATGGTACGGCCGGGCAGATGCTAATACTGCAGCCTTACAAGCCGTTCTCTATAATCGAGTTGGTGACATCGGACTAATCTTTGCCATAGCATGAATGGCCACCAACCTCAACTCCTGAGAAATACAACAAATATTTATTACAGCCAAAGACTTAGACCTTACCTACCCTCTCCTCGGACTAATTGTGGCCGCAACCGGAAAATCAGCTCAATTCGGACTCCACCCCTGACTTCCCTCCGCAATGGAGGGCCCTACACCGGTCTCTGCCCTCTTGCACTCAAGCACTATGGTCGTTGCAGGTATTTTCCTCTTGGTTCGTATGGCCCCCCTCATAGAAAACAATCAAACAGCTCTCACTATCTGCCTCTGCTTAGGAGCACTAACTACTTTTTTCACAGCAACCTGTGCCCTCACCCAAAACGACATCAAAAAAATCGTCGCTTTCTCAACATCCAGCCAACTAGGGCTAATAATAGTAACCATCGGCCTTAACCAACCACAACTTGCCTTCCTCCACATCTGCACCCATGCATTCTTTAAAGCCATACTTTTCCTTTGCTCAGGCTCTATCATTCACAGCCTAAACGATGAACAAGATATCCGCAAAATAGGGGGCATACACAACCTCACCCCCTTTACCTCTTCCTGCCTCACTCTAGGCAGCCTCGCTCTCACCGGCACCCCCTTTCTTGCCGGCTTCTTCTCAAAAGACGCCATCATCGAAGCACTAAACACCTCCCACTTAAACGCCTGAGCCCTAGTTCTAACCCTATTAGCAACATCCTTTACAGCTATCTACAGCATACGTATTGTCTTCTTCGTAGCCATGGGCCATCCCCGATTTAACTCCCTTTCCCCTATTAACGAAAACAACCCAGCGGTTATCAATCCCATTAAACGCCTAGCCTGAGGAAGCATTATCGCCGGTCTCCTAATCACGTCCAACATCCTCCCCCTAAAAACCCCCATCATAACCATGCCCCCTGTCCTCAAGCTAGCCGCCCTACTAGTCACCATCCTCGGTGTCCTTGTCGCCCTAGAACTAGCCACTCTCACAAGTAAACAACACTCACCCACACCCACCCTCGCTGCCCATCACTTCTCAAACATACTAGGGTTCTTCCCCGCAGTCGTCCACCGTCTCCCCCCTAAACTCAACCTAGTCCTTGGCCAACTAATTGCCGGTCAACTAGTAGACCAGACCTGACTAGAAAAAGCAGGTCCGAAAGCTATTACCTCCGCCAGCCTCCCCCTCATCTCCACCGCAAGCAACATCCAACAAGGAATAATCAAGACCTACTTATCAATCTTCTTCCTCACACTTATCCTAATACTCCTATTTATTCTCCCCTAAACAGCTCGCAAGGCTCCCCGACTCAAACCGCGAGTCAACTCCAAAACAACAAACAGCGTTAACAGAAGAACTCACGCACTAATAACCAGCATTCAACCCCCCGCCGAATACATTAGGGCAACACCAGCAATATCCCCCCGAAACATTGAATAGTCTTCCAGCTCATCAGCTGACCACCAAGAATACTCATACCACCCTCCTCAAAACAAGCCCGAAACCACTATCAAAGCCACCACATATGCTACCATGTACATCATCACTGGCCAGCTCCCCCAAGTCTCTGGGTGTGGCTCCGCAGCAAGTGCCGCCGTATACGCAAATACCACCAGCATTCCTCCCAAATAAATTAAAAACAAAACAAGCGATAAAAAAGGGCCACCATGTCCTACAAGCACGCCACACCCCATGCCCGCCACCACTACCAGCCCCAACGCAGCGAAATAGGGAGAAGGATTAGAAGCAACCGCTACCAACCCGAAAATGAAGAAGATTAAAACTAAATATAAAGCTAAAGTCATAATTTCTGCCAGGACTCTAACCAGGACTAATGGCTTGAAAAACCACCGTTGTTATTCAACTACAAAAACTCTAATGGCTAATCTCCGTAAAACCCACCCCCTTCTAAAAATTGTAAACGATTCACTCATTGACCTCCCCGCCCCTTCCAATATTTCAGCATGATGAAATTTTGGCTCCCTTCTCGCACTCTGCCTCATAACTCAAATTCTCACTGGCTTATTCCTGGCCATGCACTACACCTCCGATATCGCAACCGCCTTTACATCTGTAGCCCACATCTGCCGAGATGTTAACTACGGCTGACTGATTCGCAACATACATGCCAATGGCGCATCCTTCTTCTTTATCTGTATCTACCTTCATATTGGCCGAGGCCTTTACTACGGCTCCTACCTCTACAAAGAGACTTGAAACACTGGAGTGGTTCTCCTCCTTTTACTCATAGGAACTGCTTTCGTAGGCTACGTCCTACCCTGAGGACAAATATCATTCTGAGGTGCCACCGTCATCACCAACCTACTTTCCGCCGTCCCATACGTAGGAAACACCCTTGTCCAGTGAATCTGAGGGGGCTTCTCCGTCGACAACGCCACACTTACCCGATTCTTCGCATTCCACTTCCTCCTCCCATTCATCATTGCAGCCATATTTATCCTCCATGTCCTCTTCCTCCACGAAACAGGCTCAAACAACCCCACAGGCCTTAACTCAGATGCAGACAAGATCTCCTTCCACCCCTACTTCTCCTACAAGGACCTCCTGGGGTTCGCAGCTCTCCTCACTGCACTAGCATCCTTAGCCCTCTTCTCCCCCAACCTTCTCGGAGACCCCGACAACTTCACCCCAGCCAACCCCCTCGTCACTCCCCCACATATCAAGCCGGAATGATACTTCCTCTTTGCCTACGCCATCCTCCGCTCAATTCCAAACAAACTTGGCGGAGTACTAGCCCTCCTATTCTCTATCCTAGTCCTCATGGTCGTCCCCATCCTCCACACATCTAAACAACGAGGCCTAACCTTCCGCCCAATCACACAATTCCTGTTCTGAGCCCTCGTTGCAGACGTAGCTATTCTAACCTGAATCGGAGGAATGCCAGTTGAACATCCATTCATCATCATCGGACAAATCGCCTCCGTTATCTACTTCCTACTGTTCTTAGTTCTAACACCCCTAGCAGGCTGAGTAGAAAACAAAATACTCGGATGAGCTTGCACTAGTAGCTCAGCACCAGAGCGCCGGTCTTGTAAACCGGACGTCGGAGGTTAGAATCCTCCCTACTGCTCAGAAAAAGGAGACTCTAACTCCTATCCCTAACTCCCAAAGCTAGGATTCTAACATTAAACTATTTTCTGCTATGTATATTTATAATATTTTGGTTAAAACATATATGGTACTTCCCCATATTTATGCTTAATAACATGTTAGTACTTGTTAGATTAGCATATATGTATTACTACCATTCACTGATATTACCCATTCAGGTTATACATACCCCTCTATATATGACATATGCCCACATTTAAGACCTAACAATCAAGACATATAATACATATTATCTAGTTGCAAAGATTCACCACTTCTTGGTCCCTCCCATTACATACCAAGTCACCCCCATCCCGTTCAATTGAATAAACTATGTAGTAAGAACCTACCATCAGTTGATTCCTTAATGCCAACGGTTATTGATGTGTGGAGACAACAATTGTGGGGGTTTCACTTAGTGAATTATTCCTGGCATCCTCTGTTACTTAAGCACATTTATAGCGTTACTCCCCCCACTTTCATTGGCGCTTGCATAAGTTAATGGTGGAATACATTGGCCTCTTTATCCGCAGGCCAAAGGTTCTCTCTCAGTTCTATCAATTTTTTTCTTTTTTCCTTTCGCCTGGCATTTCACAGTGCACTCTAATAGAAAAAAATAAGGGAGATCATCATCCACCCGAGATAATGTATGAATGGTGAAAAGATATCGAATAAAGAACCACATATGTGGATATCAAGTGCATAATGTTTGTCCACTCTTCCACCACAATCTAGGATCTCCCCCCTTGGTTTTTACGCGTAAAACCCCCCTACCCCCCTAAACTCCTAAGATCGCTATTATTCCTGAAAACCCCCCGGAAACAGGAAAGCCTCTAGAAGTTTTTTCTTCTTCCTAAGTTCGTGCACCAATTATTACAATATTTCACATTTTGCTTCGACACCGCGCCGGGACCAAAACCCATGCGCTAATATTACAATATTTCATAT